TTGAAAAAAGGACCAGATTGTATAATGATAAAAATAACCAAGAAGATAAGAATAACCAAGAAGATAAGAATAACCAAGAATGCTTGCCTAGAGTGTATGATCCTTTTTTAAACGGACCCTATCGTGGAACAATCAAAAAAGCGTATTCACGTTCAATGGTGGATGACTCAATCACGTCGACAGAAGATTCCATAGGAATGGTTTGGATAAATAAGATTCATGATATGCTTCCTACTGATTACCAAAAACTTGAACATAAAATGGATATATTTAATGGAGAATCATTATCGACAGACATTGGTCCTTTCTTGACCTCTATCAGTGAATTAGCTAGGAAATCAACAACTGGTTTTAATCTTAATTTGAAAAAGCTTGTTTTAATATCCGAACAAAGAAGATTTGATTCAGAAAATAAAAAAAAATGTTTGAAATTTCTATTCGATGTAATTACAACTGATCCAAATAATCAAACAATTCAAAAAAAATCTATTGGAATAGAAGAAATCGGTAAAAAGATTCCTCGACGATCATACAAATTGATCGATTCTTTTGAAGAGCGGGAGGAGGAAAATGAGGAAGAATCAACAGAAAATCATGGGATTCGTTCAAGAAAAGCCAAACGTGTGGTAATTTATACTGATAAGGCGGATCCGGATCAGAATACCAATACTCATACTAGTACCAGTACTAATAGTGATCAAGCAGAAGAGTTGGCTTTGATACGTTACTCGCAACAATCAGATTTTCGTCGGGATATAGTAAAAGGATCCATGCGCGCTCAAAGACGTAAAATAGTTACTTGGGAAATGTTTCAAGCGAATGTGCATTCCCTGCTTTTTTTGGACAGAATAGACAAAACTTTTTTTTTTTCTTTTGATATCTCCCGAACAATGAATCTCATTTTTAGAAATTGGATAGATACAGGACCGAAATTCAAAACTTCGGATTCTGAGGAGGAAGAGGCAAAAGAAAAGGCAAAAAAAATTGCAGATAAAAAAAACGAGAATGAAAGGATAGCAATAGCAGAAACTTGGGATACTATTATATTTGCTCAAGCAATAAGAGGGACTATGTTAGTAACCCAATCAATTCTTAGAAAATACATCATATTGCCTTCATTGATAATAGCTAAAAACCTCGGCCGTATGCTCTTATTTCAATTCCCCGAGTGGTACGAGGATTTGAAGGAGTGGAATAGAGAAATGCATGTTAAATGCACCTATAATGGTGTTCAATTATCAGAAACAGAATTTCCGAAAAACTGGTTAACAGATGGTATTCAGATAAAAATCCTATTTCCTTTCTGTCTGAAACCCTGGCGCAAATCCAAACTACGATCCCATCATAGAGATCCAATCCAAAAGAAGGGGAAAACGGAAAATTTTTGTTTTTTAACAATCTGGGGAAGGGAAACCGAACTACCTTTTGGTTCTGCCCGACAACAACCTTCCTTTTTTGAACCTATTTATAATGAATTCGAAAAAAAAAAGAGAAAAGTGAAAAAAAAATGTTTTCTAGTTCTAAGAGTTTTCAAAAAAAAAACAAAACAGTTTATAAAAGTCTCAAAAGAAAAAACAAGATGGATTATCAAAACGGTTCTATTTTTAAAAAGAATAATAAAAGAGTTTGTAAACGTAAATACAATTTTCTTATTTGTATTGAAGAAAGTATATGAACCGAATGGAAATGGAAAAGATTCCATAATCAGAAGCAGTAATAAAATTGTTCCTGAATCGACCATTCGAATTAGATTCATGGATTGGGCAAATTATTCACTGACAGAAAAAAAAAGGAAAGATCTGTCCGATAGAACAACCCTAATCAGAAATCAAATAGAAAGGGGTGCAAAAGACAAAAGAAAAATATTTCTAACTCCGGATATAAATATTAGTCCTAACGATACAAGTTGTGGTGATAAAAGATCGGAATCGCAGAAACCTATTTGGCAGATATCAAAAAGAAGAAGTAACAGATTCATATTCATACGCAAATGGCACTATTTTTTGACATTTTTCAACGAAAGAATATACATACATATCTTTCTATGTACGGTTAATATTTCTAGAGTCAATGTACAACTTTTCCTTGAATCAACAAAAAAGATTATCGATAAATACATTCACAATGATGAAAAAAATAAAGAAGGGATTGATGAAACAAATCAAAAAAAAATTCAATTTATTTCGACTATAAAAAAGTCTCTTTCTAATATTAGTAATAATAAATCAAAAATTTCTGGTGACCCATATTCCTTTTCACAAGCATCTGTATTTTACAAATTATCACAAATCGAAGCTATCAAGAAGTATCATTTGAGATCTCTACTTCAATATCGCGAAGCATATCTTATTCTTAAGGATAGAATCAGGAATTTTTTTGGAACACGAAGAATATTTGATTCCAAATCAAGGCATAAAAAACTTCCGAATTCTGGAATGAATGAATGGAAAAACTGGTTAAGGGGTCATTATCAATACAATTTATCTCAGGCTAGGTGGTCTAAATTAGTACCGCAAAAATGGCGAACTAGGGTCAATTGGCGTCGTACGATTCAAAATAAAGACTCAAAAAAGAATTCATATGAAAAAGCCCAATTCATTCATTACGAGAAAAAAAATGATTATGAAGTGAATTCATTGACGAGCAAAAAAGCAAAATTAAAAAAAAACTACAGATATGATCTTTTTTCATATAAATATATTAATTATGGGGATAGGAAAGACTCATATATTTATCCATCCTCATTACAAGTAAACGAGGACCGAGAGATTCCATATAACTACAACACACCTAAAATTGAACCATTTTATGTACTGGGGGATATATCTATTAGTGATTATCTAGGAGAAGAGTATATTATTGGTACGGGTAAAAGTACGGATAGAAAATATTTGGAGTGGAAAATTTTCGATTTATTTCTTAGAAAGAATATCGATATTGAGTCCTGGACCGATACGGATACCGGGACCAACATTAATAAAATGACTAAGACCGAGACTGATTATTATCAAATGATTGATAAGAAAGATCTTTTCTATCTCACGATTCATCAAGAAATCAACCCACCCAATCAAAAAAAAAAGTTTTTTTTGATGGGAATGAATAAAGAAATGCTATATCGTCCCATATTAAATCCGAAATCTTGGTTCTTCTCAGAATTTGTGCCACTTTATGATGCATATAAGATCAAACCGTGGATTATACCAATCAAATTACTTCTTTTCATTTTTAATGGAAATGAAAACATTAGTGAAAACAAAAACATTAATGGAAATCAAAAAAAGGATCTTCGTATATCATCTAATCAAAAAGAATATCTTGAATTAAAGAATCGAAATCAAGAAGAAAAAGAACAGCTCGGCCACGGAAATATTGGCTCAGACGCACGAAAACGACAAAAAGATTTTGAAAAGGATTACACGGAATCAGACATTCAAAAACGTGAAAAGAAAGGACAACCCGAGAGTAACAAGAAAGCAAAACTAGAGTTATTCCTGAAAAAATATTTGCTTTTTCAATTGAGATGGGATGATCCTTTGAATCACAGAATTTTCAATAATGTTAAGGTATATTGTTTCCTGCTTAGACTAATAAATGCAAAGGAAATTGCTATATCCTCTATTCAAGGAGGAGAAATGCACCTGGATGTAATGTTAATTCAGACGAATCTAACTCTTCCAGAATTGATAAAAAAGGGAATATTGATTCTCGAACCAGTACGTCTGTCTATAAAATGGGATAGACAATTTATTATGTATCAAACCATAGGTATCTCATTGGTCCATAATAATAAATGCCAAACTAATGAAAGATATCGAGAAAAAAGATATGTTGATGAGAATTATTTCAATGGATCCATTGTACAACAAAAAAAGATGCTTGTGAATAGAGACGAAAATCATTATGATTTGCTTGTTCCTGAAAATATTCTATCCCCTAGGCGTCGTAGAGAATTGAGAATTCTAATTTGTTTCAATTCCGGAAATAGGAATGTTATGGATAGAAATCCGGTATTTTTCAATGACAACAATGTAAGGAACTGGGGGCAATTTTTGGATGAGGACAAGCATATTGATACAGATATAAATAAATTCATTCAATTCAAATTGTTTCTTTGGCCCAATTATCGATTAGAGGATTTAGCTTGTATGAATCGCTACTGGTTTGATACCAATAATGGCAGCCGTTTCAGTATGTCAAGGATACATATGTATCCACGATTCGGAATTAGTTGATGGTTGGTACATTTCCTATATATCAGGTGTCGGATCCGGTATATGAATGTACACACACGCTGTGTTACATTCTAATACATGATACCGATTCAATAACGTCTCAATTGGATTGAATCTAGAAATGATTCGGCAGAATCTTCTTAGGTCAAAATCATTTTCTTTTGTGGGTACAGAAATTGCCCTTCTATCGAATCAAATTAAAAATTGTACTTACAATTCATTTGAATTTCATTTTGATTTGATTTGATAGAATAAAGTAATATATGAATAAATCCAGATTATTGGGTGTATCAGATCAAAATAACTGGCATTCTTATTATTCCTGATTGGTAAAATCCATATCTGTGGAAAAAAAAAAAAAAGAGAGAAATTTTTATGGTTATGGTCAAAAATTCATTCATCTCAGTTATTCCGAAAGAAGAAAAAAACAAAGGATCTGTTGAATTTCAAGTAATCAGTTTCACCAATAAGATACAGAGACTTACTTCACATTTTGAATTGCACAGAAAAGATTATTTATCTCAGATAGGTTTGCGGAAAATTCTGGGAAAACGTCAACGGCTGCTGGCTTATTTGTCAAAGAAAAATAGAGTGCGTTATAAAAAATTAATTGATCAATTAGATATTCGGGAACCAAAAACTCGTTAATTTGAAGATTGTTTGAATTCTTTGGTTTATTAGATCTTGAATTTTGATGAACCTCATTTATTTCGTTTTCGGCAATTCATAGAATAATGGATCGGAGAAGAAAACATATGAATGTACCGGCTACAAGAAAAGACCTCATGATAGTTAATATGGGTCCTCACCACCCATCAATGCATGGTGTTCTTCGACTTATCGTTACTCTAGATGGTGAAGATGTTATTGACTGCGAACCCGTATTGGGTTATTTACACAGAGGGATGGAAAAAATTGCGGAAAACCGAACAATTATACAATATCTTCCTTATGTAACACGTTGGGATTATTTAGCTACTATGTTCACAGAGGCAATAACGGTAAATGCACCAGAACAATTAGGAAATATTCAAGTACCCAAAAGAGCCAGCTATATCAGAGTAATTATGCTGGAGCTGAGTCGTATAGCTTCTCATTTATTATGGCTTGGACCTTTTATGGCAGATATCGGTTCACAGACTCCCTTCTTCTATATTTTCAGAGAAAGGGAATTGCTATATGACCTATTCGAAGCTGCCACAGGTATGCGAATGATGCATAATTATTTCCGTATCGGGGGAGTCGCTGCTGATCTACCTCATGGCTGGATAGATAAATGTTTGGATTTCTGCGATTATTCTTTAACAGGAATTGTTGAATATCAAAAGCTTATTACGCAAAATCCCATTTTTTTGGAACGAGTTGAAGGGGTGGGCATTATTGGTGGGGAGGAAGCAATAAATTGGGGTTTATCGGGACCAATGCTACGAGCTTCCGGAATCCAATGGGATCTTCGTAAAGTTGATCATTATGAGTGTTACGATGAATTCGATTGGGAAGTCCAGTGGCAAAAAGAAGGAGACTCATTAGCTCGTTATTTAGTACGAATCAATGAAATGACGGAATCCATAAAAATTATTCAACAGGCTCTAGAAGGAATTCCGGGGGGGCCCTATGAGAACTTAGAAGTTCGACGCTTTGATAGAGCAAGTGATTCCGAATGGAATGGTTTTGAATATCGATTCATTAGTAAAAAGCCTTCTCCCACTTTTGAATTGTCGAAACAAGAACTTTATGTGAGAGTAGAAGCCCCAAAGGGAGAATTGGGAATTTTTCTGATAGGGGATAATAGTGTTTTTCCCTGGAGATGGAAAATTCGTCCACCTGGTTTCATCAATTTGCAAATTCTTCCTCAGCTAGTTAAAAGAATGAAATTGGCTGATATCATGACGATACTAGGTAGTATAGATATCATTATGGGAGAAGTTGATCGTTGAAATGATAATTGATACGACAGAAGTACAAGCTATCAATTCTTTTTCCAGATCGGAATCCTTAAAAGAGGTCATAGACCTCTTATGGCTGCTTGTCCCTATTTTTACTCCTGTATCGGGAATCACAATAGGCGTACTCGTGATTGTGTGGTTAGAAAGAGAAATATCTGCAGGGATACAACAACGTATCGGGCCTGAATATGCCGGCCCTTTGGGAATTCTTCAAGCTCTAGCAGATGGGACCAAACTACTTTTGAAAGAGGATCTTCTCCCATCTAGAGGAGATGTTCGTTTATTCAGTATGGGGCCATCTATAGCGGTCATATCAATTCTACTAAGCTATTTAGTAATTCCTTTTGGCTATCGCCTTGTTCTAGCCGATCTCAGTCTAGGCGTTTTTTTATGGATCGCTATTTCCAGTATTGCTCCTATTGGACTTCTTATGTCAGGATATGGATCGAATAATAAATATTCCTTTTCAGGTGGTCTACGAGCTGCTGCTCAATCTATTAGTTATGAAATACCATTAACTCCGTGTGTGTTATCAATATCTCTACGTGTGATTCGTTGGAACATGAACCTTTACCCCTTTCCTTTATTTCCAGGAAAGGGGTTGGATGTGTTGAATAGATACCTTTCTCTTTTTATTCATCATTCGGGTCGATGAGTTAAACCAGATAGTTATATGAGTGAAACAAAACAGCTTATGAATTTGCAGTAAGAAGATTGATTCTCATTCCCTATGTACGAGAGTAAAGTGGAAGTAAACATAAGCGGTCGAAACTGTTTACCCCAAGATTGGTTGATTAGTCATCATGACTTGAAGCGGGTGCAAAAGATCAACTGTATGGAGTTTCTACTATTGTATTCTATGTTGTTGTATGTTGTGTATGTTGTATGTATTACCATATCGGGGATCAATCAAAAATGAGTGGACGGTTAGGAACACAAAGGTACACAAAGGATTAGTGATGAAGATAATGTAAGGTATCCAAAGGGATATTTCTGCATAAAATAAAAGGAATCATAATGAGGGCTTTAAGTTCGTAGAAATGATCAAGCAGTACTTCCTCACGATTCCGATCCAGAGTATGCTTCTATCCACTGATTAAATAAATGACTGTCGAGAACGAAGTAATCCTTTGATTTGATTTTTTAGAAACCCCCCTTCTGAGTGAGAAAGAAGAACAGGAACGAAAGAAATGGAATGCAATAGGAAAACTGAATAATAAGAGATCTTTGTTTATTCTTTCTTTCCTCAATCCTATCCATATTCATACGGATAGAATTCTTATAATGATTTATCAACTATAACTTATGAATTAGTGTCTAATAATTTTTCGTACGAAAAGTATGGGTCGAAATATCTATTGAAACAACGAGTATTTTATTGAAGGATTAAGTTATTACTGAACTAAAAGAATTCTAAGTCTAATTAGAAAATAAAGGATGAGATCAATTCGGAAGCGCTTTTTTTTTTATTATGGCGGACGGAATTCCATTGGTCTAATTCGGGACTCTTCGATACATCTTTACTCTAATCTACACTACAAACATGCCGAGGTAATAATGAACCAGTCCTTAGATTTATTTGTGGCCATCGAGGAGCCGTATGAAGCTGAGGTTTCATGTGCGGTTCTGGAATAGCGATGGGAATAGTGATGTTATCATCGACTATGATTATCTAACAGTTCAAGTACAGTTGATATAGTTGAGGCACAGTCAAAATATGGGTTTTGGGGGTGGAATCTGTGGCGTCAACCTATAGGGTTTATAGTTTTTCTAATTTCTTCCCTAGCGGAATGTGAAAGATTACCTTTTGATTTACCAGAAGCAGAGGAGGAATTAGTAGCAGGTTATCAAACCGAATATTCAGGTATTAAATCTGGTTTATTTTACGTTGCTTCTTACCTAAATCTACTAGTTTCTTCATTATTTGTAACAGTTCTTTACTTGGGCGGGTGGAATTTCTCTATTCCGTACATATTCATTTCTGAACCTTTTGGAATAAATAAAACAGGTGGAGTCTTTGGAATGACAATTGGTATCCTTATTACATTAGCTAAAGCTTATTTGTTCCTGTTCATTCCTATCACAACAAGATGGACTTTACCTAGGATGAGAATGGACCAGCTATTAAACCTTGGGTGGAAATTTCTTTTACCTATTTCTCTAGGTAATCTATTATTAACAACTTCTTCCCAACTCGTTTCGCTATAACAAAATATGATATTCTAGATTCATAACCTATCTAGAGCAAGAGAAAGAAACATCAAACTATTCATGGATATCCACGATATGTTCCCTATGGTGACTGGGTTCATGAATTATGGTCAACAGACAATACGAGCTGCAAGGTATATTGGTCAAAGTTTCATGATTACCTTATCTCACGTGAATCGTTTACCTGTGACTATTCAATATCCTTATGAAAAATCGATCACATCGGAGCGTTTTCGTGGTCGAATCCATTTTGAATTTGATAAATGCATTGCTTGTGAAGTATGTGTTCGGGTATGCCCCATAGATCTACCCGTTGTTCATTGGAGATTGGAAACGGATATTAGAAAGAAACGATTGCTTAATTATAGTATTGATTTTGGAATCTGTATATTTTGTGGTAATTGTGTCGAGTATTGTCCAACAAACTGTTTATCAATGACTGAAGAATATGAACTTTCTACTTATGATCGTCACGAATTGAATTATAATCAAATTGCTTTGGGCCGGTTACCAATGTCAGTAATTGGAGATTACACAATTCGAACAATTACGAATTCGACTCCAATCAAAATAATCAGGGGTAAACCTCTTGATTCAAAAACGATTACCAATTACTAAGATTCCGTTTTGATCTAAAGTAAAGGAGTGAGGCTTCTTTCATTTTGCTAGGTCAGTAAATAACTATTGATTGGTGAGAATCAAGGCTTGATTTTGATTTAGAATGGATTCATAGATCTGTGATGATTTCAAAATATACAATTCCGAACTACTCTTTCAGATACAGTAGCGGGATTGATCCAATAACTGTATCTATATAAATCTACACCCCTTTAGGATTCAATTAGGAACGTATCATATACAAGAAAAAAATAAGGTAACCTCTTTTTTCTTGGATCGGTTAGTAAGTTTATGAAATATTTCGATTTATTTATCTCTTTTTTTACACATAATGGGTTTACCTGGACCAATACATGATATTCTTTTAGTATTTCTGGGATCAGGTCTTATATTAGGAGGTCTGGGGGTGGTCTTACTTACCAACCCAATTTATTCTGCTTTTTCATTGGGACTGGTTCTTGTTTGTATATCCTTATTCCATATTCCATCTAACTCCTATTTTGTAGCTGCTGCACAGCTCCTTATTTACGTAGGGGCTGTAAATGTTTTAATCCTATTTGCTGTGATGTTCATGAATGGTTCAGAATATTACAACGATTTCTATCTTTGGACCGTTGGGGATGGGGTCACTTCACTGGTTTGTACAAGTATTCTTTTTTCACTAATTACTACTATCTCGGATACGTCGTGGTACGGGATTGTTTGGACTACAAGATCAAATCAGATTATAGAGCAGGACCTAACAAGTAACGTTCAACAAATTGGGATTCATTTATCAACAGATTTTTACCTTCCATTTGAACTCATTTCTATAATTCTTTTAGTTGCTTTGATAGGTGCAATTGCTATGGCCCGGCAGTAAAGTAATTAAGTAATAAATACTTAGATCCAAAATAAAATAAATAAAGTCTTGTTTTGTTCTATGTTATCACATCCATTTTCCTTCAGTTCCATTTTCATATTCTATTGTTCATATATGAAATTGAAAGG